TCCAATTCGAAGTTGTTGATGTTTATATCGATCGATCATAGAATCCTAATTCTAATTTTTTATTCCGATTAAACTTCCTTCCTATTCATCTGGAAGTTATTTTCAGATACAAGGAAATGATTCAGTTCCAGAGCCAAAGATCGTAGTTCTCGAACGAGCAATCGAAAAGATTCTGGAGCATCCTCAGGGAATGAAATTGTCCTTCCAATGATCGTGGTACCAAGTACTTCCTGACGGGCACTCATATGATCCGATTTATAAGTAAGCATCTCTTGTAAAATATGAGCAACCCCAAATCCTTCGAGAGCCCAAACCTCCATTTCGCCTACCCGCTGTCCCCCCTGCTTTGCCCTTCCTCGAAGTGGTTGCTGTGTAACAAGTGCGTAATATCCACTGGAACGCCCATGTATTTTTTCATCCACTTGATGAATTAATTTCAAAAGATAAGGCTTTCCTATTAGAACAGGTTGTTCAAAAATATCTCCTGTTCGTCCATCAAATATTCGACTTTTTCCCGGATACTCGGGTTCCAATACCCACGGATTTGCAGTTTGATTACTAGCGTGATATAATTCAGAAAACACTAGTTTTCGCGAAGCCTCTTGTTCATATCTCTCATCAAAAGGTCCAATTCGATAATGTCTGTCTAGCAGACCCCCTGCTAACCCGAGTGAGCATTCTAATATCTGTCCTACATTCATTCGTGAAGGTACTCCTAATGGATTGAAAACCATATCAACTGGTCTTCCATCTTGCAAATAAGGCATATCTAGTCTAGACAAAATTTTTGAAATGATACCTTTATTTCCATGTCTTCCAGCCACTTTATCACCGACTTTTATTTGTCGTTTCTGTGAAATATATACACAAATTATTTCTGGATTATAACTAGAACTCCTCCTTTTCCGGATCCATCTCACATCAATAACTCTACCTCTACCACCAATAGGTAGTTTTAGACAAGTTTCTTTTGAAGTGGATGCTTGAATGCCAAGTATCGCTTGTAATAATCTATCTTCCGGGACATACGAGGATTCTTTCGTCATCTGCGGCGTTAATTTCCCTATTAAAATATCACCTTCCTCGACCCAAGACCCCAACATAACAATTCCATTTTTGTCTAAATTGCGAAGTAAATGGGCTTCTAAATGCGGTATTTCATTCGTGATCCTTTCGGAACCTCGGCTTGTAACATGAGTATTAATTTCATATTTCCGTATGTGAAAAGAAGTATAAATATCTTCATATACCAGTCGTTCGCTAATGAGTATTGCATCTTCAGAATTATAACCCTCCCATGGCATATAAATTACTAATACGTTTTTACCCAAAGCGAGTTCCCCGCCAACTATAGCGGAACCGTCAGCTACCATTTGTCCCTTTTTAATGCATTTATCCTGCCAAACTTGTGGGTTTTGATGTAAACAAGTATTTTTGTTAGAACGTTGATACATAACTAATTGAATGTTTAAAGACTCTCCATTACTCGATAAAATGATATTATTATTGGTTTCAATGATCTTTCCGCCTCGTTCGGCTATAGCGGTCAACCCTGAATCTAGAGCTGCTTGGCGTTCCAATCCAGTTCCAACAATGCACTTCTCGGACCGAGAAAGTGGAACTGCTTGACGTTGCATATTCGAACTCATTAAAGACCGATTTGCATCATTATGCTCGATAAAAGGAATGAGGGAAGCTCCAATCGAAAAATATTGGGAAGGAAAAATACTTCGAAGATGCACTTGTTCCCACGCAATAGTCAGGAATTCTTGACGGTATCGAGCTGGAACAACCTGTTCTTCCTGAAGACTCTGATTCAATGCCAAATAATTTCCCGCCCCTACAATAATATAGTATTCATCTATACTTGGTGATAAAGAAAGCATCCGTTTTTTTGATCTTTCAGAAATATCAAAAAATGGGGTTTCTAGAGACCCCCAATGACCACCCATCCTCGCATAAATTGCTAAAGATCCAATCAGTCCAACATGGATTCCTTCAGCCGTGTCAATTGGACAAATACGTCTGTAGTGACTCGGATGGATATCTCGTATTTGAAAACTAGCAGTTCGCCCTGTCAATCCCCCAGGTCCCAAATAACTCGATTTTCTCCCATGAACTATTTGTGTCAATGGATTCGTTCGATCCAAAACTTGAGATAATGGGTGTAAGCCGAAAAATGATTCATAAGTGGTTGTTAATGAGGTTGAAGTTCCCAAATTATGAGGGGTCGGTATCCATTTAGGCTGCCTAATTGATCGACATATGGTCTGTCGAACCACATTTTCTAAACGAACCAGGGCCAATCCTAATTGATCTTGTAGGAGATCCGCTACAGAACGAATACGTTTATTTTTCAAATGATTCGTATCGTCAAGTGTAGCCATTCCAAATTTCATTCCAATCAAATGATCCGCAGCTGCCAATATATCTCGCGGTAATAAAAATAGATAGTTATGAGGTATATGAAGGTTCAGTCTACGATTCATATTTCGTCGACCAATCTTTCCCAATTCACATTTTTGTTGAAAGAATTTATTTTGTAATTCCTTACATAAAAAGGATTCAGAAAATGCCGGATCCCTACTGATACAAGCAAATTGTTGATAAAATTCCAAAATATAATTTTCTTTGGACCCCATTATTTTTTTCTCCTTCTCATTCATCAGGAAAGACAAGAAAATTTCGGGGTAGCAAACAGTCTCTAGAATTTCTCTTAGATGCGAACCCATAGCTGATGATAGAACTAGAATTGAAATTTTCTGTTTCCTACTCACACGAACCCATATCCTTTCTTTTCGATCAATCTCTAATTCTGATCTTCCTCCCCAATCTGATATTATGGTAGCGGTATAGACTGAAATCCCGTTATGGTCCCATTCTGTTGACCGGTAATAAATACCGGGACTTTGCAATATTTGATTGATCACAATTCTATAGATTCCATTGACTATAGAAGTTCCCAAGGAATTCATTAGAGGAATTTTTCCAATAAAAATGGTTTGTTCTTGCATATCCTTACTGGGTTTCCAAATGAATCTCGTGGATACATATAATTCAGAAGAATATGTGAGTGATTCATACACAGCATCTCTTTCTTTGATCGACGATTCTACTAATTGACATGTTTCCACAAATAATTGAAATTCAAATTCTTGATCGGTATCTTCAATTTTTGGAAACTTAGAAAGTTCTTCCGTCAAGCCCCGATCCATGAACCTACAAAATCCTTCAAATTGTATCTGATTAAACCCAGGTATTGTAGACATTTCCTTATTTCCATCCCGGAGCATTTTGGACCAGTTGTAGAAAAAATCCCATTCCATTTTGGGTCATTCTTCATCAACTCATATGAATCGATCTCGCAATGATGGAATGGATATTACAGAATCACATGAAATTTGACCCAAAGACCTCGATGATAGACATCTGAATGAACGGATAAACAAAGAAAGTTCATTTTCGACTCCAATTGAAACTTGCATAGGAACTTGCAACAACAGATACAAGAAGAAATAAATGATAAAAAAATGCCTGGGAAAAACAGAATTCTTCCACTTATGATGGAGTTTTGTTGTTGTATAATATATCCAAAAGAAAAGACTCTACCATCAACAAGGAGAGTTTTTTTGATTGAGTAAAATTGAGTTGAGTAGTAAAAGGCATTTTTAATAAAAAGAGGATTCACGATACAAGTCCAAAAAAAAGTGCAGTAAGCCCCTATCAAAAACAACAAAAAAGGGGGGGGGAAATTTTGTTCTCTATTTGTATATTTTTGGCGGCATGGCCGAGTGGTTCAAGGCGGGGGACTGCAAATCCTTTTTCCCCAGTTCAAATCCGGGTGTCGCCTTATCAAAAATACTCTAACCCTCTTCTGTCCCGATGATAGAATTGAATGAATCACAACGAGCTAGAATCAGAAAAAAAAAATGTTGATACTTGTATTATGCTAAGTAAAAGGATCTATAGGGGTTCTCTAAACTTTAAGAAACCCTACTACATACAACAAAAACAAAAATTAAGTAATAAAAAAAAATCGAAAACATAGGTTCGTTACCTTAATTCAAACAAAGAAAAAAGGTTCGTAAGGAAAATCAATTGTCGGATGATTCCTCTTACTATTAGTAAGTCGTGTTTACTGACTGGGTGTTGAAATATGGCATCTATAGGATGAAGAATTGAATGATGAGTTGTGGAACGAGCAGAAGATGTTTTGTATCCAGACTTCTACGACTCTCTAAATGATCAGGCATTCTTCAAAATGAATATGAGATTGGATGGATCATATTCTGAATCTTTATTTCCATTTTTTATTCTCTATCCCCCCCCTTTATGCTTTGTTTATGAAAGGAAACAAAAGAATCGGTTTGAATTGCTATACTTAGGAAAAAAACCCTTTGCTTTGATACTTAAAGTATATATAGTTAGTTATAATAGTCGTATCTTACTGCATATTTTGTTGTGTTCTACATGAAACTATCCCGATTCGACTATCAAAAAATCATATCGGTTGTTTGTTATAAGTAGATTGTTGTAGATTTTCTTTCTTATACATTTTATCAAAAAATTTTATGTTCGAGCAGAAGAATACCTTTTGACTTTGTTCTATTTCTTAGAGATTTATTAGTGCATTAATGGAAGATTATCTTCATATTCATCGAAATCGGAGACATATTTCACATGGATATAGTCAGTTTCGCTTGGGCTGCTTTAATGGCAGTGTTTTCATTTTCCCTTTCACTCGTTGTATGGGGGAGAAATGGACTCTAGCTAGATAGAAGTACAACTTAAAATATCGTTTTTCGAAATCAAAATTCATTTTGAGATCGTTCCGCAAAACGATATTTTTTAAAAAATAACAATGGAATTTCGAAAAACGATATTTTATTTTTTGAAATTCCATTGTTATAGTAGACTCGTGTATGAAATATATTTAGTAGAAATTTTTGTTATGTTCTTCTTCTTTGATTTATATAAAAATAGAAGATCGTATGGTCGAA